ATTTCATCTATTCCATGACCGGAACAGGGGGGGATACACGTTACACCACGATTTTGAATCCGAAGAGAGATTTCAAGAAATGGCAGATCTATTCACTCTATCAATAACCGAGCCGGATCTGGTGTATCATAAGGGATTTGCCTTTTCTATTGATTCCTACGGATTGGATCAAAAACAATTCTTGAATGAGGTATTCAACTCCAGGGATGAATCGAAAAAGAAATCTTTATTGGTTCTACCTCCTATTTTTTATGAAGAGAATGAATCTTTTTATCGAAGGATCAGAAAAAAATGGCTTCGGATCTCCTGCGGGAATTATTTGAAAGATACAAAAGAAAAAATAGTGGTATTTGCTAGCAACAACATAATGGAGGCAGTCAATCAATATAGATTGATCCGAAATCTGATTCAAATCCAATATAGCACTTATGGGTACATAAGAAATGGATTGAATCGATTCTTTTTAATAAATAGATCCGATCGCAACTTCGAATATGGAATTCAAAGGGATCAAATAGGAAACGATACTCTGAATCATAGAACTATAATGAAATATACGATCAACCAACATTTATCGAATTTGAAAAAGAATCAGAAGAAACGGTTCGATTCTCTTATTTTGATTTCTCGAAGCGAGAGATCCATGAATCGGGATCCTGATGCATATAGATACAAAGGGTTCAACGGGAGCAAAAATTTCCATGAACATTTCGTTTCTGAGCAGAAAGGCCGTTTTCAAGTTCAAGTAGTCTTCGATCGATTACGTATTAATCAATATTGGATTGATTGGTCTAAGGTTATCAACAAAAAAAATTTTTCTAAGTCATTGTCAAAGCTGATTCTCTTTTTGTCTAACTCACTTCCTTTTTTCTTTGTGAGTTTAGGGAATATGCCCATTCATAGGTCTGAGATCCACATTTATGAATTGAAAGGTCCGAATGATCAACTCTGCAATCCGTTGTTAAAATCACTAGGTCTTCCAATCGCTCATTTGAAAAAATGGAAAGCGGATGATCATGATACTTCCCAAAAATCGAAATTATTGATCAATGGAGGAACAATATCACACTTTTTGTTCAATAAGATACCAAAGTGGAAGTGGATGATTGACTCCCATACTAGAAAGAATCGCAGGAAATCCTTTGATAACACGGATTCCTATTTCTCAATGATATCCTGCGATCAAGACAATTGGCTGAATCCCGTAAAAGCATTTCATAGAAGTTCATTGATATCTTCTTTTTATAAAGCAAATCGACTTCGATTCTTGAATAATCCACATCACTTCTTCTTCTATTGTAACTGTAACAAAAGATTCTCTTTTTATATGGAAAAGGCCCGTATCAAGAATTATGATTTTACGTATAGACAATTCCTCAATATCTTGTTCATTCGCAACAAAAAATTTTCTTTGTGCGTCGGTAAAAAAAAACATGCTTTTTTGGAGAGAGATACTATTTCACCAATCGAGTCACAGGTATCTAACATATTCATACCTAACGATTTTCCACAAAGGGGTAACGAAAGGTATAACTTGTACAAATCTTTCCATTTTCCAATTCGATCCGATCTATTCGTTCGTAGAACTATTTACTCGATCGCAGACATTTCTGGAACACCTCTAACAGAGGAAGAAATAGTCAATTTGGAAAGAACTTATTGTCAACCTCTTTCAGATATGAATCTATCTGATTCAGAAAGGAAGAACTTGCATCAGTATCTGAATTTCAATTCAAACATGGGTTTGATTCACACTCCACGTTCTGAGAAATATTTACCATCAGAAACGAGTAAAAAATTGCGTCTTTGGCGAAATTGGCTAAAGAAAGGCGTTGAGAAAGGGCAAACCTTTCAACGAGATAGTGCTTTTTCAACTCTCTCAAAATGGAATCTATTCCAAACATATATGCCATGGTTCTTTACTTCGACAGGGTACAAATATCTAAATTTGATATTTTTAGATGCTTTTTCAGACCTATTGCCGATGCTAAGTAGCAGTCACAAATTTGTATCCAATTTTCATTATATTATGCACAGATCAGGATGGCGAATTCTTAAGCTAAAATGGCGAGCTCTTAAGCTAAAATTGTGGGGATTGTGGGCACCGATAAGTGAGATTTCAAGTGATATTTCGTGGAAGTGTTTCCGTAGGCTTCTTCGGGTCGAAGAAATGATTCATCGAAATAATGAGTCACCGTTGATATCGACACATCTGAGCTCGCCAAATGTTCGGGAGTTCCTCTATTCAAGCCTTTTACTTCTTCTTCTTGCTGGATGTCTCGTTCAGGTACTTCTTTTCTCTGTTTCCCTAGACTCTAGTGAGTTACAGACAGAGTTCGAGAGGATAAAATCTTTGACGATTCCATCATACACGATTGGGGTGTACAAACTTCTGGATGGGTATCCTAAACCTGAACCGAATTCTTTCTGGTTAAAGAATCTCTTTCTAGTTGCTCGGGAACAATTAGAAGATTTTCTAGCAGAAATACTGGGTTTTGCGCTATTTGGTGGTGGTCCCGCTTATGGGGTCAAATTTATACAGAAGATATTTTTCAATCTCATCGATCTCATAAGTATCATACCAAATCCCATCAATCGAATCACTTTTTCGAGAAATACGAGACATCTAAGTCATACAAGTAAAGAGATCTATTCATGGATAAGAAAAGGACAAAGGTTTCAGACTCATGATGAAATAGAATCCTGGATCGAGACCTGTGATTGGTTTTTGGATAAAGAGAGAGTTTACTCGTTTCATTTCTCCACCTTAAGGCCAGAAAAAGGGATTGATAAAATTCTATGGAGTCTGACTCATATTGATCATTTAGTAAAGAGTGACTATGGTTATCAAATGTTTGAACAAGCGGGAGCAATTTACTTACGATACGTAGTTGACATTCATCAAAAGGATCTAATGAATTATGAGTTCAATACATCCTGTTTAGCAGAAAGACGGATATTCCTTGCTCATTATCAGACAATCACTTATTCACAAACCTCGTGTGGGGCTAATAGTTTTCATTTCCCATCTCGTGGAAAACAAAAAACCTTTTCGTTCCGCCTAGCCCTATCCCCCTCTAGGGGTATTTTAGTGATAGGTCCTATAGGAACTGGACGATCCTATTTGGTCAAATCCCTAACGACAAACTCCTATCTTCCTTTCATTACGGTATTTCTGAACAAGCTGGATTTGAAAATAGTTATTGATGATCTCGATCCTGAGGACTATACGGAAGCGCTTGATGATGTGGATATTGATGGTATTGATGATGATAGCGATCCTGCTAAGGACTATATGGGTGCGCTTAAAGATGCGGACGATATTGATGATCGCGACTCTATTTATTCGAACTTGGACTCGGACCCGGAGCTGAGGGAGGAGTATACGGTGGATGATGAGATGCTTAGGTATATCATCGAGTTGGAAATAGACCTAGCTTCTATCAACTTGCAATTCGAATTGGCAAGAACAATGTCTCCTTGCATAGTATGGATTCCAAACATTCATGATCTGTATGTGGATGAGTCGGAGTCCCTCGGTTTATTATTGAACTATCTCTCCGGGGATTGTGAAAGACGGTCCACTAGAGATATTCTTGTTATTGCTTCGACTCATATTCCCCAAAAAGTGGATCCCGCTCTAATAGCTCCGAATAAATTAAATACATGCATTAAGATACGAAGGCTTCTTATTCCACAACAACGAAAGCACGTTTTCACCCTTTCATATACTAGGGGATTTCACTTGGAAAAGAAAATGTTCCATACTAATGGATTCGGGTCCATAGCCATGGGTTACAATGCACGAGATCTTGTAGCAATTACCAATGAGGCCCTATCGATTAGTATTACACAGAAGAAATCAATTATAGACACTAATACAATTAGATTCGCTCTTCATAGACAAACTTGGGAGTTGCGAGCCCATCTAAGACCGGTTCCGGATCATGGGATCCTTTTCTATCAGATAGGAAGGGCTGTTGCACAAAATGTACTTATAAATAATTGCTGCCTTATAGATCCTATATCTATCTATATGAAGAAGCAATCATGTTACGAAGGGGATCCTTATTTGTACAAATGGTTCTTCGAACTTGGAACGAACATGAAGAAATTAACGATACTTCTTTATCTTTTGAGTTGTTCTGCCGGATCGATCGCTCAAGATCTTTGGTCTCTACCCGGACCCGATGAAAAAAATTGGATCACTTCTTATAGACTCGTTGAGACGGATTCTGATCTAGTTGATGGCCTATTAGAAGTAGTAGAAGGCGCTTTGGTGGGATCCTCGCTTCTTCGGCCCGAACCAAGGAATCCCTTAGAGATGATGGAAAATGGATCTCGTTCTATCTTTGATCGTAGATTTCTCTATGAATCGGAGTTTAAAGAATGGGCAGAAGGCACCGACCCGCAACAGTTAGCGGAGGATGCAGTCGATCACATAGTTTGGGCTCCTAGAATATGGCAATCTTGGGGCTTTCTATTTGATTGGATCGAAAGGCCCAATGAATTGGAATTTCCCTATTGGGCCAGGTCATTTCGGGGCAAGCCGATCATTTCTGATGAAGTTAATGATGAATATTTTGAGTATGCATTTTATGGTGAAAGGGATGATGGATATGATGAAGAGGATGAGCTTCAAGAGAATGATTGGGAGTTCTTGCAGAGTGAAACCATGGAGTACCCGGGACGAGATAGATCTTCCAAAGAACAAGTCTTTTTTCGAAAAGGCCAATTCATTTGGGACCCTGGAGATCCACTCTTTTACATATTCAACGATGAGCTCTCTGTCTTTCTGTTTTCACATCGAGAATTCTTTGCAGATGAAGAGATGTCAAAGGGGCTTCTTCTGACTTCCCAAAGGGAGACTCTATATAAACGCGGGTTTAGCAAGAAACCGAAAGAAAAGTACTTCGAATTTTTTCTTAATCGCCAGAGACGGCGACGGCTTAGAACCATTAGTTCATTATATAATAGATCTTTCCGTTCTAATATTCAAT